ATTTCGAAATTGTTTCAAGCAAATGCGCATTCCCCCCTTTTTTTGGACAGAATAAAAAAATACCCCCTTTTTTCTTTTAATATCCCTGAACAGATGAAATTTTTTTTTAGAAATTGGATGGGTAAAGGAGCAGAATTTAAAGATTATACAGAGGAACAAAAAAAAAGACAAAAGGAAAAAGAAGAGAACAAAATAAAGGAAAAAACGTGGATAAAAATCGCGGAAGCCTGGGATTTTGTTCCATATCCACAAGCAACAAGAAGTTTAATTTTAATAATTCAATCTATTTTTAGAAAATATATTTTATTACCTTCATTGATAATAGTTAAAAATATTGGGCGTATTTTATTATCTCAACCCCCTGAGTGGGCTGAGGACTTCGATGAGTGGAATAGAGAAAAGCATATTATATGTACCTATAACGGTGTTCAAGTATCAGAACTCGAACTTCCCAGAAATTGGTTTAAAGATGGTATTCAGATAAAAATAGTATTTCCTTTTTATTTGAAACCTTGGCACAGATCCAAATTGAGGCCCTCTTTTTCTTCTTATAAAGATCTAAAGAAAGAACAACAAAAGTTTTCTTTTTTAATGGCTTGGGGAACGCAAACTACCCTTCCCTTTGGTTCCTTTGGTTATGTCCCCCCCAAACCCTCCTTTTTTAAGCCTATTTTTAAAGAACTTAAAAAAAAAATTCGAAAAACGAAAAATAATCATTTTCGAGTTCTAAGCGTTTTAAAAGAAAGAACAAAAAATTTTCTACAAGATTCAAAAGAACCAAAAAGGGTGGTTATCAAAAACGTTTTATTTCTGTTTATAAAAAAAATAAAAAAAGAACTCTTAAAAGTACATCTAACTCGATTATTTATATTGAGAAAGGTGTATGAATCCGGCGAAACTAACAAAAAAAAAGATTCTATAATTAGGAATAAGATAATTCACGACTCGTTTAGAAAAATTAAATCTACAGATAATACAAATTATTCACTGAGAGAAAAAAAAATTAAAAATCTGGCTGATAGAACAAGAACAATCAGAAAGAAAACAAAGAGTCTTACAAAAGAAAAAAACAGCAACGCCGAGAAAAGAAGTAGTCCTAACAAAACAAGTTATAATGGAAAAGAAAAATCACCAAAAATTTTTTGGAAAATATTAAAAATAAAAAAAAGAAGCAATCGATTAATCTATAAATTAGATTTGTTTATAAAAATTTTCATTAAAAGAATATACATCGATATCTTTCTATGTATCATTCATATTGCCAGAATTCCTACACAACTAGTTCTTGAATCAAGAAATTTTTGTTTTGATAAATACATTTACAATAATAAAACAAACCAAGAAATAAAAAATAAAAAAAACAAAAAAGAAATTAACTTTATTTCGACTCTAAAAAGTGAACTTTACAATATTAAGAATAGTAAGAGGAATTCACATTTTTTTTTTGACTTATCCTCTTTATCACAAGCATATGTATTTTACAAATTATCACAAACCCAAGTTATTAATTTGTATAAGTTAAGATCTATTTTTGAGTATCATGGAACTCCCGTTTTTTTTAAGACTGCAATAAAAAATTATTTCGTAACACAAGGAATATTTCATTCCGAATTAAGACATACAAAACTTTCAAGTTCTGAAACGAATCAATGGAAAAACTGGTTAAGAGGTCATTATCAATACAATTTATCTCAGATTAGATGGTTTGAATTAATACCACAAAAATGGCAAACTACAATAAATGAAGGTGGTATTACCCAAAATAAAGATTTAACAAAATGGAATTCGTATGAAAAAGATCGATTACTTTATCACAAAAAACAAAAGGATTTTAAAGTATATCCATTACCAAACCAAAAAGATAATTTTCCAAAATACTATATATATAATCTTTTATCATATAAATCTATTAATTCTGAAATTAAGAAGTCCTCATATATTATTTATGGATCACCATCAGAATTAAATAACAACAAAAAAATTACTTTTAATTACAACAATTATAAACAAAATTTATTTGAAAGCCTGGAGGAAATTCCTATCAATCATTATCTAGAAAAGGGCGATATTATGTATATGCAAAAAAATCCAGATAGAAAATATTTTGATTGGACAATTCTAAATTTTTTTCTAAGACAAAAAATAGATATTGAGGCCTGGACCAAAATGGATTATAGCAGTAATATAAATACTAAGCTTGGAAGTAAGAATTACCAAAAAATTGATAAAATAGATAAAAACAATATTTATTATCTGATGATTCATCAAGATTTAGAAATAAATCCAATCAATGACAAGAAACTCTTTTTTGATTGGATGGAAATGAATGAAGAAATCCTAAACCCAATATCGACAAATCTGAAACTTCCGTTCTTCCCAGAATTTGTGCCACTTTATAATATATACAAAATAAAACCATGGATTATACCAAGCAAATTACTTCTTTTCAATTTAAATAAAAACATCAATGAAAAGAAAAAATTACATTTTTTTAGACCATCGAATGAAAAAAGATATTCTGAATTAATGAATCGAAATCAAGAAGAAAAAGAACCCGCGGGCCGAAGAGGCCTTGGATCATATTCACAAAACCAAGATAAAATGAAAAAACAATATAAGATCCGGAATAAGATGAGACCAGAAATGATTTTCTTACGGAAACACTATTTGATTTTTCAATGGATAATAGACGATGGTTTAATTCCAAATTTAACTGAAAGAATGATCAATAATATCAAGATATATTGTTACTTGCTTGGACTGATAAATCCAAGAGATACTACTATATCGTCTATTCAAAGGAAAGAAATAAATCTGGATATAATGGTGATTCGAAAAAAATTGACTCCTATAGAATTGAATAAAAAGGGGATATTTTTTATCGATCCCATTCGTTTGTCTGTAAAAAACGACGGATACTTTATTATATATCAAACCGTAGGTATATCGTTGGTTCATAAAAGTAAGTACCAAACTCCTCAAAGATATCGAGAACAAAGATATATCCATAAAAATAAATTGGATGAATCTATCCCAAGATATCAAATAATAATTCGAAAGAGAGACAAAAAACATTATGATTTTATCGTTCCTGAAATCGTTCCTGAAAAGATTTTATCATCTAGACGTCGTAGAGAATTGAGAATTCTAATTTCTTTCAACTCAAAGAATATAAATAGTGTGGATAAAAATCGAGTATTTTGTAACAAAAAGAACATAAAAAACAGGAATCCTTTTTTGGATCAAAAAAAGCATCTTGATAGAGATAAAAACGAATTAATTAAATTAAAGTTATTTCTTTGGCCTAATTATCGATTAGAAGACTTAGCTTGTATGAATAGATATTGGTTTAATACCAATAATGGAAGCTGTTTTAGTTTGTTAAGAATATATCCACAATTAAAAATAGGTTGATGGTACATTTTTCCTATATATTCTGTACCATATAGAAAAGCAAACAGATGCACATATGCCCTGTCTTACGTCCCAGTCTAATATTAGATCTTTTTTATTTAATATTTAATACTAAGTCAATGACGTATCAATTTGTTTGGATAAAATCTATAAAATAAACGAATATATGGAATATTCCGAATTTTAGGTCTAAATTATTGGACGTTGTAAGTGTAAAAATGTACCATCTACTTTTTTATTCCTGTCCAACTAAAATTAAAATTCTTGTGTATACTAATTACTACATTAAAATGACTAATATTATTATTACTGATCAAATAAAATATTTTATATGTAAATTAAAGGGTAGAAGGAGCTTTTTTATGATAAAAAATCCATTCAGTACAATTATTTTGAAAGAGGAAAACGAAGACAACAAGGGGTCTGTTGAATTTCAAGTAGTAAGTTTCACCAATAGGATACGGAGACTTACTTCACATTTGGAATTGCATAAAAAAGACTATTTATCTCAGAGAGGTCTGCGTAAAATTATAGGAAAACGTCAACGGCTGCTCGCCTATTTGTCAAAAAAAAATAGAGTACGTTATAAAGAATTAATCGGACAGTTGGAGATTCGAGAAACAAAAAATCATTAATTTGAAGAGTCATTTTGAATTTTCGCTTAAATTTTGATGAACCTCTTTTCGCTTTCAGCAATTCATGGAAGAATGAATCGGGAAAAAACCTATGACTGCACCAGCTACACGAAATGACCTTATGATAGTCAATATGGGCCCTCAGCACCCATCAATGCACGGTGTTCTTCGACTCATTGTTACTCTAGATGGTGAAGATGTTATTGACTGTGAACCGATATTGGGTTATTTACATAGAGGAATGGAAAAAATTGCGGAAAACCGAACAATTATACAATATTTACCTTATGTAACACGTTGGGATTATTTAGCTACTATGTTCACTGAAGCAATAACTGTAAATGCACCAGAACAGTTAGGAAATATTCAAGTGCCTAAAAGGGCCAGCTATATCAGAGTCATTATGTTAGAGTTAAGTCGTATAGCTTCGCATTTGTTATGGCTTGGCCCTTTTATGGCAGATATTGGCGCACAGACCCCCTTCTTCTATATTTTTCGAGAAAGAGAATTGATATATGACCTATTCGAAACTGCTACCGGTATGCGAATGATGCATAATTATTTTCGTATTGGAGGAGTCGCTGCTGATTTACCTTATGGCTGGGTAGATAAATGTTTGGATTTTTGTGATTATTTTTTAACAAGAGTTACTGAATATCAAAGGCTTATTACACGGAATCCTATTTTTTTAGAGCGAGTTGAGGGAGTAGGCATTATTGGCGGAGAGGAGGCAATAAATTGGGGTTTATCGGGACCAATGCTACGAGCTTCCGGAATACAATGGGATCTTCGAAAGGTTGATCATTATGAGTCTTACGATGAATTTGATTGGGGAGTTCAATGGCAAAAGGAAGGGGATTCATTAGCTCGTTATTTAGTACGAATCGGTGAAATGACAGAATCAATAAAAATTATTCAACAGGCTTTAGAAGGAATTCCGGGGGGGCCCTA